GCAAAGGTAGCTTAACAGAATAAAGCATAGCACTGAAAATGCTCCAAAAGGGGTTTAAGTCCCCTCCTTAGCAGTCGATTTGGTCCTAGTCCCCCAATTAGTTCTCTCTAAGATGCCACATGCAAGCTCAATAACTATCCAGTGAAGTAAAAAGCCAAAGATTTCCAACCTCAAAAGAAGGAAAAATTAGCCCCTCAGCATCAAGCCCAAAAGAAAGCCGACAACGCTGAGCAATACGCCACAACTGCAGTGCTAAACATTAAACAATTAAGAAAACTTAGATTTAGCAAAAGAGAAAAAGGGAGGTAAAATACGTGCCAGCCACCGCGGTTATACGTACTTCCTAAAACTAACAACAACGGTAAAAAGGGCGGTTAAGAAAAAACTTTTAAATTTAGCTCTAAGAAAGCGGTAAAAAGCTAACCTTAGTAGAAAACCCCAAAATTAATCACAAATCCGAACCCGCGAAAGCCAAGACATAAACCAGGATTAGATACCCTGTTATACATGGCCCTAAACCAATAAAAACACCAGAGAATTACAAACTATAAGTTTAAAACTCAAAGGACTTGGCGGTTTTCCAAATCTTCCTGGAGGAGCTTGCCGTTGAATCGATAATCCACGAAACACCTCACCATTTCTTGAAAAACCCAGCCTGTATACCATCGTCGTAAGTTTACTTCCCAAGAAAGTTAACAAAAAGAAAGATACCCCAGACGTCAGATCAAGGTGCAGCCAATGAAATGGGAACAGGTGAGCTACAATGTCTTATCAAGCCAGTGAAAGTTTTATTGAAATAATTGACAGAAATTGGATTCAGTAGTATTATACAAATAGAAAGAGGATAAGAAAAGAGCTCTGGAATGCGTACACATCGCCCGTCACTCTCGCCTAGTAAACTTACAAGGGGAGAAAAGTCGTAACACAATAGGCTCACCGGAAGGTGAGCCTGGTAAGCCCCTATAGTTGAAGTACAACAAGAGCTTTTCACGCTCTAAGTTTGAGTTAAAACCTCAATAGGAGCTATAGTAGGCCTTGAAAGCTTTAAGTAAAGCATTCGGTCTTGTAAATCGGAAGAGAGGGTTAAAGTCCCTCTCAAGGCTAAAAGAGGATCTCATCAGAACTCCTCCCCCTCTCTCCTTCGTCGATCGGGGTATTTATGTATTACCTTTTTGGATATTGGGGGGGGGGGGGGGGGGGGGATTCCTGCAAGATTTGGAAAACATCCAAATCACAAATTGTTGTATATATATATAACACATAACGTAGCAAGAGGTAGTTTAAATTAAAATAATAGCTTTGGGAGTTGTCGATGTAAGTGAAAATCCTACCCTCTTGATTAAAGAAACGGGAATCGAACCCGCAACAGAGAAGTCAAAGTTCTTCGTTTTTCCCATTAAACTATTCTTTAATACTGGGTTGTAGCTAAATGTAAAGGCGCTTGGCCGTTAACCAAGAAACAGTAGGATAAATACCTATCTTCCCAGGCTAAAGTAGCAAAGCGGTTAAATGCAAAAGACTTAGGATCTTCTAACGTAGGTTCAAATCCTTCCTTTAGCTCATGTAGTTTCTAAGACTTTAACTCAGAATAATTGCTTGCAAAGCAAACGTTTTTATTAAACTAAAACCACAAAGAACTTAAGTTAAATAAACTAAAAGCCTTCAAAGCTTTAAATAAGAATGAAATCTTCTTAGTTCTTGGGCTTTGTAGTGTATTAAAACATTTAGGATTGCAAATCCTTAGAAGCAACTAAATATTGCCAAAGCTTCAAAACAATCTGAATTGCACAGATGTTTACTCCGTGTAAAGGAGGAACTTACTAACTAGCTATGTTTTGCCATTTATATATATATAAATAACAGAAGTAGAGTAAGCTAAGTGTTCAAGCTTTTGGGTTCATACCCCAGGAATGGCAGGATAAAAACCTCCCTCTACTTTTAGAAGCTGCTGGACTTTAACCAGCAATTTTGGCCTGACAACCCAAAGTTATAAATTTAACTAAACCTCTTATCCCAAAAAGTAAGGTGGCTGAGCAGCAAAGCGATGGATTGTAAATCCACCCATGAAGGTTAAACTCCTTTCCTTACTACGACTCTATGAGTACAACAGTATTCTTGACTTCCAATCAAAAGGTCTTAGTTAAAACCTAAGATAGAGTAGCAAGAATAGCAAAGAGGCTAATGCAGAAGGCCTAAGACCTTCCTATCAAAGGTTCAAATCCTTTTTCTTGCTAATGACTATTATATATAAAACTTTAGAATTTCTTTCCTTCTTAATCCCAGTTTTACTAGCTGTCGCCTTCCTAACATTAGTAGAACGGAAGGTTCTAGGCTACATGCAGTTTCGAAAGGGACCAAAAGTAGTAGGCCCCTATGGATTACTGCAGCCATTTGCAGACGGACTAAAGCTATTTATAAAGGAGACTCTAAAGCCTTCAACAGCTTCTCCCTACCTATTCTTTTTTGCACCACTCCTCTTCATAGCCCTAGCTCTCCTACTATGAAAACTAATGCCAGTGCTTTCCCCAGCACTAGACTTACAATTATCATTGCTTCTGGTCCTCGGAATTTCCAGACTTTCAGTATACGCAATACTAGGCTCAGGATGAGCCTCAAAATCAAAGTATTCCCTAATTGGAGCAATCCGAGCGGTTGCACAAACAGTATCGTATGAAATTAGCCTTGCTCTTATTCTTTTATCATTAATTATCCTCTCCAGAAGATTTAGTCTATCATATATAATTAAGGTTCAAGAATTATCTTGGTATGCATTTTCATGTCTTCCACTATTTTACATGTGATTTGTTTCAACTCTCGCAGAAACAAATCGCGCACCATTCGACTTGACAGAAGGAGAATCAGAAATAGTCTCAGGCTATAAAGTAGAATACGCGGGAGGACCATTTGCCCTATTCTTCATAGCTGAATACGCAAAAATAATTATTATGAAATTATTCTCAACAGTCTTATTCTTAGGTGGAAGATCTCCATTTAAAAAAGTGTTCCCAATCAAAGCCATCACAATAGCGATTAAGACAACAACTTTAGTCTTCCTTTTTTTATGAGTACGAGCCGCCTACCCGCGATTTCGGTATGATCAACTAATGTTCCTCACTTGAAAGAGATATCTCCCCCTATCAATAGGTGCCCTATGCACAGTACTATCAATAGTAATATTGATAAAAATCCCCCTTCCGTTTTTTTAAGAACTTGCCCCTAAAGAATAGGTGTCTAGCTGATAATTAGATTATTAAGGGTTAAATTCCCTTCAAGTTCTATGTCTCGAAGAATATCTATATTCCTATTTTTAACCGTAATTCTAGGAACTCTCATAGTAATATCGTCCGAAAACTGATTTGTTATATGAATGGGACTGGAAATAAGAACCCTAGCGCTAGTTCCCTTACTATGCTCCAAATTTTCTCCACGCAAAACAGAAGCCACAATAAAGTACTTCCTGATACAAGCCCTAAGCGCTGCCCTATTACTAAAAGGAGCAATGATACAAGCCTGACTAACAGGCTCCTGATCCATACTAGACCAGCCAAAAAAAGTTACGATGCTGTGTATAAGAATAGCCTTAGCTTTCAAGCTAGGACTTGCCCCATGTCACTTCTGGTTCCCAGACGTACTCCAAGGACTCCCTTTTTTACAAGGACTAATAATAGCTACTTGGCAAAAGATAGCTCCTATAATTTTAATATTTTCAATAGGCCAAAAAACATTTTCGCCCCTATTAGTTAGAGCAGGAATCCTCTCAATTGTAGTTGGCGGCTGAGGCGGACTAAAACAAACACAAACTCGAAAGATTCTCGCCTTCTCCTCTATAGCTAAAATGGGCTGGATAATAACAACTGCGGCCTACTCAATACAAGCAGCAGCAATAATGATGATTATATACCTATTTATAAACACAGCAATTTTCTTACTGTTAAACCTATTAACAATATTTTCACTAGGACACCTAAAAAAAGTGGCTCAACTATCCCCTATTAGAATTTTGCTAATAACACTCCTCATACTCTCACTAGGAGGATTACCCCCCCTAACGGGATTCATGCTAAAGTTTACCTCCTTATACTTTTTAATCTCCAAAAAATTCATCTTACTCTCTTCCTTAATGATAGCAGGCAGCCTACTAAGATTATTCTTTTATTTACGAATTTCCTTCAAAGTAAGATTGATACTATTCCCTCAACACATAATGAGAATTACAACTTGACGAAAAAAAACAAAAATAAAAAAACTCCCCTTCAAAACATGATTCACCTCTATCCTAACCTCAATAGGGATTATTGCCATCCCAATTACCCTACCCTTATATATAATTGTATAAAAAAATTGTAAACCTAGGCCAAAACAACCTTTTAAAAAAGTAAAGAAGTTAACAAGAAAAAACAATTTATAGTCAAGTAACAAAGTATAAAAAACAAAAAAGACCTAAAAACAAAGTACCTAAAGGAAAAGGTGAAATAATAGTAATAAATAAATATGTAATAGTAAAAGTTACCAATTTTACCTCGTGTATAATGGATTAACAAGAATAAAAGCAAAAAAATGCAAAACCCGAAACCAAGCGAGCTACTCTTTTCTCTTTTTTAGAAAGAGCAAAGTACTGTTGCAACAGTACTCCCAAAGAAAAGAATAGATGTGAAATGCTAAACGCGCTAGGATATAGCTGGTTTTCTGAGAAATTAGCCTGAGCTAAGACTTTTAACCAAAAAAGAAAAAGATTAAAAATATTAAAATCTAAAAAACTTTTACAAAAGGTCAAAACAGCAGGGATAAACTTGATGTTTGAAATGGAAAAAGCCAACATTTTTAGTAAAGGTCAAAAAGAAAAAAACAAATAGGTAAAAAAAGAAGAATAGGCCTAAAAGCAGCCAATTAACAAAAAAGCGTTAAAGCTTAATTTTTATAATACCTAAAAAATTACTGAAACCCATCACCAAGACTAATAAAAAGTAACGGAACAATCTTATAAAAGAAGAAATAATGTTAATATGAGTAAAGAAAATTCACCTGCAAACATATACGAAAATAACCCTGTAAAGAGAAACAATGCAAATTAAATATAAGTTTCATTTCACCGTCTTCCAACGCAGGAGAAAAAAAAAAAAAAAAAAAAAAAAAGGAACTCGGCAAAAGGTGCTTCGCCTGTTTACCAAAAACATCGCTCCCCGCTAATTAATCATATGGGGAGTCCTGCCTGCCCAGTGACCAAGGTTAAACGGCCGCGGTATCTTGACCGTGCAAAGGTAGCATAATCACTTGTCTCCTAAATAGAGACTGGTATGAAAGGCAAGACGGAGCTAGACTGTCTCTTTTTTTATAATTGAAATTTACTTTCACGTGAAGAGGCGTGGATAAAATCGTTAGACGAGAAGACCCTGTCGAGCTTAAAGCAAAAATTAGAACTATTTATACTAGTTTTCATTTTACTAATTTATAAACTTATAAAACAAAACTTCAATGCTTCTAAAAAAGCTTTGGTTGGGGCAACCGCGGAAAAAGAAAACCTCCCGCTAACAAACTATTTAACTAAGGAAAGCCCTCCTACTATCAAAAATGAATACATGATCCACTTTAGGTGATCAAAGGAACAAGTTACCGCAGGGATAACAGCGTTATCTTTTTTGAGAGTTCACATTGACAAAAAGGTTTGCGACCTCGATGTTGGATCGGGACATCCTAAGGGTGCAGAAGCTTTTAAGGGTTGGTCTGTTCGACCATTAAAGTCCTACGTGATCTGAGTTCAGACCGGCGAAAGCCAGGTCAGTTTCTATCTTCGTTAACATTTTTCTTAGTACGAAAGGACCAGAAAAAAAGTGTCCATACAACCCTATTGTAAACACTAAAATTAAAAACATGCAACTAAGACGATGATTATTTTCTACTAACCATAAGGACATCGGAACCCTTTATCTTATCTTTGGTGCCTGAGCAGGAATGGTCGGGACCGCTATGAGAGTTATAATTCGAGCTGAACTTGCTCAACCAGGCTCTCTACTAAAAGATGACCAAATTTATAACGTAGTTGTTACCGCCCACGCCCTAGTTATGATTTTTTTTATGGTAATGCCAATAATGATAGGAGGATTCGGAAACTGACTAATTCCCTTAATGATAGGCGCCCCAGACATGGCCTTCCCCCGAATGAAAAAAATGAGATTCTGACTAGTTCCCCCTTCCTTTATACTTCTACTAGCATCTGCTGGCGTAGAAAGAGGAGCAGGAACAGGATGAACAATTTATCCCCCCCTTTCTAGCAAAATAGCCCACGCAGGTGGATCTGTTGACCTTGCAATCTTTTCACTTCATCTAGCAGGAGCCTCCTCTATTCTAGCCTCAATAAACTTCATTACCACGATTATCAAAATGCGAACACCCGGAATGTCTTTTGATCGCTTACCCCTATTTGTATGATCAGTATTTGTGACGGCATTCCTTTTGCTACTCTCCCTACCAGTACTAGCAGGAGCAATTACAATGCTTCTAACAGACCGTAAAATAAATACTACCTTCTTTGACCCCGCAGGAGGAGGAGACCCAATTTTATTTCAACACTTATTTTGATTTTTTGGCCACCCAGAAGTCTACATTTTAATCTTACCAGGGTTTGGAATGATCTCCCACGTAATTGCCCACTACTCCGGAAAGCGAGAACCATTTGGATATCTAGGAATGGTCTACGCCATGATTGCAATTGGAATCTTAGGATTTTTAGTATGAGCCCACCACATGTTTACAGTAGGAATGGATGTAGACACCCGAGCATATTTTACTGCCGCAACCATGATTATTGCGGTTCCAACAGGAATTAAGGTTTTCAGATGAATGGCAACCCTCCAAGGTTCAAATCTACAATGAGAAACACCACTACTATGAGCCCTAGGCTTCGTCTTTTTATTTACACTGGGAGGACTAACAGGAATTGTTCTAGCTAATTCTTCAATTGACGTTGTCCTTCATGACACATACTATGTAGTAGCTCATTTCCACTATGTATTATCAATGGGAGCCGTATTTGCAATTTTTGCTGGCTTTACCCATTGATTCCCATTATTTTCAGGATATAGACTACACCCATTATGAAGAAAGGTACATTTCTTCATTATGTTTATTGGAGTTAACTTAACATTTTTTCCCCAACACTTCCTAGGATTAGCAGGGATGCCACGACGTTATTCTGATTACCCTGATGCCTATACCCTATGAAAAACCGTATCTTCTATCGGATCAACAATTTCACTAGTAGCAATGCTGTTCTTCTTATTTTTAATTTGAGAAGCATTCGCCTCCCAACGAGAAGGAATTACCCCAGAATTTTCAAAAGCTTCTTTGGAATGACAATACACTTCTTTTCCTCCCTCCCACCATACGTTTGACGAAACCCCTTCTACGATAATCATTGTCAAGTAATATAAACTGAGAGTTAGTTTAATAAGAACCTCTGATTTCGGCTCAGAAAGTTTTGGTTGAATCCCAAAACCCTCGAAATTGCTCTTCTAATAATTATCCTCTCAACATTTTACCTAGGACTCATGGGTGTACTATTGAAACGATTGCACTTTCTTTCAATACTTTTATGTCTAGAGCTGCTACTAATTTCCTTGTTCATAGGAATAGCAGTATGAAAAACAAAAACTGCAATCTTCCAAAACACGACGTTTAATCTTCTTCTATTAACCATTTCAGCTTGCGAAGCAAGAGTAGGCTTATCATTAATGGTTGCACTCTCCCGTACCCACTCATCCGACTTAGTGGCAAGACTAAAATTACTCCAGTATTAATGGCAACTTGAGCACAATTTGGCTTCCAAGATGCATCCTCCCCGCTTATGGAGGAGCTGACTTATTTTCACGACTACGCACTAATAGTTCTAACCCTAATTACAATTCTAGTGTTTTATGGCCTAGCATCCCTAATAGCCTCTTCAAAAACAAACCGATTTTTCTTAGAAGGACAAGAACTAGAAACTATCTGAACAGTGGTACCAGCAATAGTCCTCATATTTATAGCCCTCCCCTCTCTACAACTGCTATACTTAATGGACGAAGTAAAAAACCCATTTCTTACAATCAAGGCAATTGGACACCAATGATACTGAAGTTATGAATATACAGACTACAAAGAACTCGAATTTGATTCCTATATGGTACCAACCTCAGACGTTAACATCGGAAACCCACGACTACTAGAAGTAGACAACCGATTGATTTTACCAATGCAAAGACCAATTCGAGTCCTAGTCTCATCCGCAGATGTTCTCCACTCATGAGCAGTTCCATCCCTAGGAGTTAAGATGGACGCCGTTCCAGGACGACTAAACCAGACCACATTTTTTGCCGCACGAACAGGACTCTTCTACGGACAATGTTCAGAAATATGCGGAGCAAACCACAGATTCATGCCAATAGTTATAGAATCTGTCCCATTTTCAGCTTTCGAAAACTGAGTAGCTCAATATCTAGAAGAATAACACCTCAGTTAGCTTATTCAAAGCCTTAACCTCTTAATTTAAAAGAAAGTAGTTAAACCCTACTACTGAGGAGTGCCCCAACTAGAATTTGTTTGATGAGTTATAAAATTTTTACTAGTCTGAATAGTCCTTTTTTCAGTAATTACAATTATTAGAAAAAACAAGCAAAGAACTGAAACTATAGAAAAATCTTCAACAAGTATTAAAAAGACACTAACAACTTGACAATGAGCATAGTATACAGAATTTTTGGTCAATTCTTTCCAGAAACATTTCTTTTTATTCCAATGAAAGTGTTCTCCATGATCTTTGCCTTATCTTGACTGCTCTTCATATACCCCACAAATTGAGCACCTTCCCGATTGCAATCAGTATGAAGTAGATTCCGAGCCAAAATTCTAGAAATGATATTCCAAAACACAAGACCAAAAACTGCCCCATGAGCAGGTCTAATATCCTCCGTATTTATAATTATACTCTCAGTGAAAGTACTAGGACTTTTCCCCTATGCTTTTACCGCTACAAGACATATATCTCTTACCTATAGCCTTGGATTCCCACTATGGATGGCAGTAAATATACTAGGATTTTACCTAGCCTTCAAAAGACGACTAAGACACCTAGTCCCTCAAGGAACCCCAAGAGCCCTTATACCACTGATGGTATGAATAGAAACCCTTAGACTATTTGCCCAGCCAATAGCCCTAGGCCTTCGGCTAGCTGCAAATCTTACTGCTGGCCATCTGTTAATTTTTCTACTATCAACCGCCATTTGGCTATTGGCTTCAAGTCCACTAATTAGAATCTCCATATTTTCCATATTTGTGTTACTTTTTGTTTTAGAGATAGGAGTTGCCTGTATTCAAGCCTATGTATTCACAGCACTAATTCACTTTTATCTCCAACAAAATATTTAAATTATGGCTCATCAACACCCATACCATTTAGTAGACCAAAGACCCTGACCACTAACAGGTGCCATAAGAGGACTTATGATGACCTCAGGACTCGTTTTGTGATTTCACAAAAATTCCATTTTATTACTTTTAATCGGATTTATTCTACTTGCCACGACAATGGTAAAATGATGACGAGATATCGTCCGGGAGGCAACATTCCAAGGTAGACACACCGCGATTGTAGAAAAAGGACTCCGCTACGGAATGATTCTTTTTATTACCTCTGAAGTTTGTTTCTTTTTTGCATTTTTCTGAGCATTTTTTCACAGAAGATTGGCTCCCTCCGTAGAAATAGGCGTGACCTGACCACCTACCGGAATTACCCCATTGAATCCCTTCTTAGTTCCGTTGTTAAAAACAGCAGTCCTTCTATCCTCTGGGGTAACTATTACATGATCACACCACAGCATTCTAGCTGGCAATCGAACAGAAGCAATACAAGCATTATTCCTAACTGTATCATTAGGTCTTTATTTTACAGTACTGCAAGCCTGAGAATATATAGATTCCCCATTTACAATAGCTGATAGAGTCTATGGCTCTACTTTCTTCGTAGCTACAGGCTTCCACGGCCTTCACGTAATTATAGGAACCACTTTTCTAATAGTGTGTCTAATACGGTTATCAAGACACCATTTTTCAACTCATCACCACTTCGGATTTGAAGCAGCTGCTTGATATTGACATTTCGTAGACGTAGTATGACTATTCCTATACGTATGTATATACTGATGAGGATCTTAAAGAGAAAAAGGGAATTAAACCCTTATCAAACGGTTTCAAGCCGTACGCATTACTATCTGCCATTTCTCCACATTATATATCAATAATGACTAATATAATATACCTTTTTTTCATAACTATAGCAATTGCAATAATCCTAGCAATAGCAGCCCAAATACTACCCTCACGATTTGCAGATAAAGAAAAGAAATCACCTTATGAATGTGGCTTCGATCCATTAAAATCTGCTCGGCTCCCCTTTTCTTTCCGATTTTTCCTAGTAGCAATACTATTCTTATTATTTGACCTAGAAATAGCACTATTATTTCCTTTGCCAGCAGCCAAAAGAATTTCTCATCCATCCCTACTTATCCCCATCTCCTCTATATTTATGTTTATATTGACTATAGGCCTAATATTTGAATGAATCAAAGGAGGTCTAGAATGAGCAGAATAGTTTTTAAAATAATGATAACACTTTTATTAACAACTATAGGGATAGCTCTAACAACCACCATTGTTCCAGAAGAAAAGCTGTGAACAAAAACAATAAGACAAACAACCATCCTTTCCTTGCTTTCTTTAAGTACTATATCTACACACTTAAAAACATCTTGGCATAAACTATCTACATCCCTAGCAGTAGATACAATATCCGCCCCTCTAATAATACTAAGATGCTGACTCGCCCCAATATCAATTATAGCAAGTAAGAAACACCTATCAAAAAAAACCACACAAAGACAACGAATATTTCTAATAATAATAATAGTAATAACAGGAGCCCTAGTTCTAACCTTTAGTTCTCTAGAGCTAATACTGTTCTACATTGCGTTCGAAACAACACTTATACCTACATTAATACTGATAACTCGATGGGGAGCACAGATGGAACGATTCCAAGCAGGACTATACTTTATATTTTACACATTATTTGGATCTCTTCCCCTTTTAGTGAGACTTATAGCTCTTTACATATCAAGATCTTCACTCTCAATACCAAAAACAGAGTTAATATGATTAAAAAGAAAAAGAAATAAAACTTTAATAACATGATGAACCTTATCAATATTGGCCTTCCTAATAAAGATGCCAATATACGGATTTCATCTATGACTTCCAAAGGCCCACGTAGAAGCTCCCGTTGCGGGCTCAATGATTTTAGCTGCAATCCTTTTAAAGTTGGGAGGATACGGACTAATACGACTAATATCCTTATTTATTTCAACCTCGCTAAAATTCATTTCTCTTCCTCTCATTGTATTTTGTTCATGAGGAGCCTTGATAACAAGAATGGTATGTATACGACAAACAGACCTCAAGGCATTAATAGCTTATTCCTCCGTAGGTCACATGAGAATAGTAGCAGCTGCTATATTTACACTATCCTCTTGAGGAATGAAAGGAGCTCTAATGTTAATGATAGCACATGGTCTAGTTTCTTCCGCTCTTTTCTCGTTAGCGAAAACAGTATACGAACGAAGAAAAACACGTACACTAGCAATAGTCCGAGGATTAAAGATACTGCTGCCTCTAACTACACTATGATGACTCCTAATGTGTGCAGCAAAATTAGGATTGCCCCCCTTTCCCAACCTAATAGGAGAAATACTTATCCTTTCCTCATTAATATCGTGATCAATATGACTATTCCCAATACTAGGTGCGGCAACAGTATTTGGAGCAATATACTCCCTTATGATTTTTCAACTCTCACAGCAAGGTTCCCCCGAAAGATCAATAAAGAAAATAAGAATAAAACTGTCTCGAGAACACTTATTGGCCGCTCTCCATATAATTCCCCTAGTACTAATTATAATCAATCCCCTAACAGCACTAATACTCTGACTAAAATAGTTTAACAAAAACATCAGACTGTGGCACTGAAAATACCAGTTAAAACCTGGTTTTAAGTCCGAAAACTATAGGATTGTCTTGGTCCTGCTAAGTCCAAAGACCTGCGGTTCGAATCCGTTGAGTTCTCGATGATTGTTAGCCCATCAATAATTACAACCAGCATAAATCTAACCATACTAACTATACTAATATCCAGAATCTTCTTTTTCTCAAAGTCCTATGCAAGAAAATCCCCACTCTCCAACACCCGCAAAAAAAGCATAATTAGAAAAATAAGAGTTAGCACCAACATATTAACCACATCGAAAAAAAGGGGGCCATTCGCCATACGAACGTTAGCAACTTTAGCTCTAACATCCATAAGATCCCTTCTTATTGCTACAAGCAAAAAATTTATAGAAACTAAAATAAAAATCTCCCTTTGAATTAAAAACACTCCAATAAACATATCACTTAAATTATTATATGACCAATTCTTCAATTTATTCCTTACCATCGCCCTGATAGTAACTTGATCAATCATGGAATTCTCCTATTACTACATGAGAGAAGACCCTAAAAAGACTGCCTTCTTCCGACTTTTAACGATATTCCTCCTAAAAATGCTTATATTAACCTGCGCCAAAAGACTATTTCTACTCTTCCTAGGATGAGAAGGAGTAGGATTTTTATCCTTCCTATTAATTAGATGATGAACAACCCGGAAAGATGCAAAAAGATCCGCACTAGAGGCTGTTATTTACAAACGAATCGGAGACATAGGACTAATTACCTTCATGGCCATATCCGCATTTTATTACAACTCGTGAAAACTTACAGAAATACTAATAAATTCCTCAAGCTACTCTCAACTATTGCCTTTTATGTTGTTTGGACTAATACTCGCAGCAGCCGGAAAGTCAGCGCAATTTGGATTGCACCCATGATTACCAGCCGCAATGGAAGGACCAACACCAGTTTCAGCCCTATTACACAGTTCAACCATGGTAGTAGCAGGAGTATTCTTACTAATTCGATCAAAATCAATTTTTTCTCATTCCCCCCTTGCACAGTCAATAATCCTTATAATAGGAGCAACCACCGCCATATTTGCAGCATCAACAGCAGTTAGACAACACGACATAAAGAAGATAATAGCATACTCAACAACCAGACAACTAGGACTAATGGTAGTAGCCATAGGCATGAACCAACCAACACTTGCGTTTTTTCACATATGCACTCATGCTTTTTTTAAGGCCATGTTGTTTTTATGCTCAGGAAGAATTATACACAGACTCAAAGACGAACAAGACCTACGAAAGATGAGAGGATTAAGAAAGCTATTACCAGTAACTTCAGCCTGCCTAGCCCTAGGAAGACTCGCACTAATGGGTACACCTTTCCTAGCTGGCTTTTATTCAAAGGACCTTATATTAGAAGCAACCAAAACAAGAGCGTTAAAAACACTAGCAATAGCATTAAGAATAATAGCAACGCTTCTAACAGCTGTCTACAGATTTCGAATAGTTTTTTTCTGTTTCCTAGATCAACCTTCTATCGCTCCTCTTTCTCCTATAGGTGAAGAGAAAAGAAACCTAACAAAAGCGTTGCTACGACTATCAATTGGAACAATAATAGCCGGATGATTCTTCTCAATATTTATTATCCAAGCACCCACTTTTAAAATTACTCCCTCAGAAAAGAGACTTCCCTTAGTAGCTACCATAACGGGAGTAATAGTACTGATAGTTTCATTAAAATACTTAACCTCCACAACTACAAAAAATAAAATTCTTAGCACTTCAATTATGCATTGATTCTTTGTTGATGTTCTCCACTCAATAACCTTAAGTATCTCATTTTTACTTTCTCTGTTCCTTGCCAAACGAACACTTGACCGCGGATGACAAGAAGACATAGGCCCAAAGGGATTATCAAAAACCTCCTCAGAAGCAACCAAGGTTAACCAAGTGGGGCAAACAGGACTAATAAAGCGGTATATAACATCCTCAACAATCCTAATACTAATGATCCTAATCCTTTCTTTTCTTCTCCTAACATAACAAAATAGCACGAATGATTTTTTTTTCTACGCCTCGAGAAATTATCAAAGCTCCTATCAAAGCCACGAACAAAACAAAAACACCCAACACAACCAAGACACCACCCTCTTTGTAAAAAGTTCTTCTACCAACCAAACTTCTACCTGATATTAAACCGTAGAAAAAATTATCCAAGCTATGAAAATTATCAAAAGACAAAAAAACCCAAGAAGAAAAAAGAAAAGAAAGGCCACCCACTTCCCCCAAGTTTTTCACCACTGGAAAGCGCTCCGCCGAAATAGCACTAGAATAAGCAAAAACAACTAGCATGCCACCCATATAAACAAGGAGAAGAACAAGAGAAACAAAGGAACTCCCCAATAAAGAAAGAATTATACAACCCGAAACCGACACAACTACTAAACCTAGCGCAGAAAAATAAGGAGAAAAACTATAAAATACTAGCGTACTACCAAAAAGCATCATAACAAGCACAAGATACAATATCATTAATTATATATAATTAAAATTATGACAGCTCCAATACGAAAGGAACATCCTATCTTTCGAATACTAAAAAGAACATTTGTTGACCTGCCACTGCCCTCCAACCTTTCCATATGATGAAAATTCGGATCTTTATTAGGACTCTGCTTAATTGTGCAAATACTGACAGGAATATTCCTAGCTATGCACTATACAGCAGACATCACACTAGCCTTTTCCTCCGTCAGCCACATTTGTCGAGACGTAAAATACGGCTGACTGTTACGAAAAATACACGCAAAAGGTGCTTCAATGTTCTTCATTTGCATGTATTGCCACATAGGACGAGGACTCTACTATGGCTCATACAAAAAGATAGAAACATGAAATGTAGGAGTAGTTCTATTCCTCATCACAATCCTCACTGCATTTATGGGGTACGTCCTAGTTTGAGGTCAAATGTCATTCTGGGCGGCCACAGTGATAACAAACTTAGTCTCAGCCATCCCGTACATAGGAACAACAATAGTTCAGTGACTATGAGGGGGATTCTCCGTAGATAAAGCAACCTTGACACGATTCTTTGCCTTTCACTTTCTATTCCCTTTTATAATCGCAGCTCTAGCAATTATTCACCTTTTATTCCTTCACAAAAGAGGAGCCAAAAATCCTACAGGACTACAAAGAAACTACGACAAGGCCCCATTCCATACCTACTACACAACGAAGGATACAGTAGGATTTATTCTACTAATATCATTTTTGTTCTCCCTCGCCCTGCTATTTCCTGGAGCCTTGAACGACCCAGAAAACTTCATTCCAGCTAACCCACTGGTTACACCTCCCCATATACAACCAGAATGGTACTTCCTGTTTGCCTACGCTATCCTCCGATCAATCCCTAAAAAGTTAGGCGGAGTTATAGCACTAGTGGCCGCAATACTAGTACTATTCCTCATGCCAATACTAAACACCTCAAAGAAAGAATCTAATTCCTTCCGCCCTCTTTCCCAGGCAGCCTTTTGAACACTAGTCGCCACATTTCTGATATTGACATGAATAGGGAGACAACCAGTTAAATACCCCTACGTGTTACTCGGACAAATAGCCTCCATAACCTACTTTGCCCTCTTCATATTTGGATTCCCCATGGTAGCCTCAATAGAAAAAAAGATCATATTTTCATAA